ATTCAAGCGATCTTTTCGTAGGCGTTTGCCCCCGATTCAATCGGGGGATCGAATTGATTATAGAAACATGAGTTTAATTAGTCGATTTATTAGTGAACAAGGAAAAATATTATCAAGACGTGTGAATAGATTGACCTTGAAACAACAACGATTAATTACTCTTGCTATAAAACAAGCTCGTATTTTATCTTTGTTACCTTTTCTCAATAATGAGAAACAATTTGAAAGAACCGAGTCGACCGCTAGAACTACTGGTTTTAAAGCCCGAAATAAATAGGCTTACTTTTTCTTCACTTGAATCATAATTACAAGAATCTAGATTTGAGTGAATCTAGATTTGAGTATCGTGTCGTAAGAAAAAATGAATCGGAAAAAAAGAAATCTGTTTTTATTGAATTGAACGTGTTCATTCATTTTGACTACTTTAGTATATTTTCTCATACTAATTTCTACTCTACCTTCCCGGAGTTCATTCTCCGGGTAACTCCATTTAAATTATTCTGGTGGATTCTTTCCAATCTACTTCCTTTATGATTTCGTTCGAAATCATATAAAGACAATTCCTATTTGATATAGCTATTTGTGCAAGTATTTTACGGTTAAGAAGCAACTGTCTCTTGTACAGATCGTGTATTAATCTACTATAACTATAGGATACTCCCCTTTCGCGAATTACTGCGTTTATCCTAGTGATCCACAAACGACGAAAATCTCTCTTTTTCCTATCCCTATCCCGATGAGCCGAAACTAAAGCTCTTATTTTCTGTTGAGTAATAGTTCTAGTAAGCCTTGAATGAGCCCCTCGAAAGCTTGATGCAAATAAACGAATTTTTGTTCTACGTCTCCGAGCTATATATCCCCGTTTAATTCTGGTCATTGAATAAATGAAACTTTGACGAATAACTAATTGATTGCCTTTCTTTCAGTTATTCTTTTCCCCCTTCCTAGTCTATTAATAACAAAACGAATTTTTCCAATGTATAAAATCAAAATTCCAATGGCTTTGGCTACTCTAACCTTCCCGACCACGATTTTTTTTTTTAGGTATTTCACTGCGAAATAAGACAGAACTAAGAAATTGTATTTTCCTAGGTATCAAAAATATAGTAAATAAAAGAAATAAAAAAAGAAATAGTGGGTTCCTTCGTTTCTATGGTTACTTCTTAAACGGTGAGGTCTTCTCTATACACCGGAGCCTTTACTTTATACTTTAATTTACTATTTAATCAACTAATTGATGTTATTGGGAACTTGTATAGTTCACACGCTTTGGCTCTACCCATGAATTATCCAGTAATAGGTCTTTCACAATCAGATCTACCTATACAGTAACGGTATTTAATTATGAAAGTTTGCTGGGTAGCTGACCCTCTTAGTCCGTTTAAATAAGATTTCCTCCGCTTAATGGATAACCATTTGTTACCAATGGAGAATTTCTTATCATCTTAAATTCAGGTGATTGGATTTACACCAACGGAAACCATAAACTTCATACACAATAGAGGGATATGGTAGAGTTTTTTTTTTTTAATAATGGATGGAGTTCCTTTTTCCATCCTATCCCATTCACCGGTACTGATCATTGATACTGTAAAAGTAGTTTTCTTGCTTTTGTGCCAGCTCATGATCTAAACGAGTCGCACATACACCCTAGTACATGTTCCTCGACGCTGAGGGCACCCCCGAAGAGCGGGGGATTTCGTGACATTTCTGATTGGCTGTCTTGTATTTCTAATAAGTTGTTTAATAGTTGGCATGTTGAATCGTATACATAATATGATGGGTTGGTTTAGATTGATCCTAACCGAATGATGGTGAATTACTTCTATTTAATAGAATATTCAATTCGAAGATAAAATCTCAAATCACAGATTTGCGCGAAATCCATGTTATTTTCCTTGAACCGCTACAAAATCAACAATTCCATAAGCTTGGGCTTCTGTTGCTGACATAAAAATATCTCTTTCCATATCTTCGTGTACAACCCAGAAGGGTTTGCCCGTTCTTTCTGCATAAACCCTTGTGAGGGTTTCACGCAGTTTCATCAGTTCTACCGCTTCCATGACAAATTCGCCTACTTGTGCCATATAAAAAGCACTATAAGGTTCATGTATCATTACCCTGATGATATAACAAAATAAAAGCTTCCCCTATCTCGCATGATAAAGCAAAGAGAAAAGAAAGATAAAGAATAGAAAAAAGATAGAATTGAACAACCGTACAGGCATCTTTTGTGCATACGGCTCTACAAGAAAATTGACCCCCCTCCTTTCTATTGAAGAAAGAGAAAATAGAATCTATCAGACTCAGATGGGTAAATAATCAAATTGCCATCCTTCCTTTCGGAGGAGTTCAAAAATACTATGATGGCTCCGTTGCTTTATATGTTTATTTTTTCTTTTTTTTGTCTGTGATTCAGCAATCCCAAAGTTTCTTTTTAATCCGATCAAATAAGGAAAAAATATTTTTTTTTCGTACTCTTTCATAACATAAATATTGT